TTATGATACTATGCAATTTGTACAACCAGATGTACAGACAATATGCATGGGATCAGCCGCTTCAATGGGATCTTTTATCCTGGTCGGAGGAGAAATTACCAAACGTCTAGCATTCCCTCACGCTTGGCGCCAATGAGGCTTTTATTTGAGAGAAAAAAGAAGACTATGCCTTCGCCATATGAAATATGAATATTTAAGTAATAATAGCATGGCACTTTGAATTCGATATAAGAAATTTTGTTTTCAAAACATTAGATTATGTATTGAGAGAGTAATATGAGAAAAAGGTATTTCCTATTTTATTATCGGAAGTCCAGTTCAGCGTCACAAACTTTTTTCACACCTGAGGTCTCTTAACAATATTTATAGTATAGAGCGAAAAAAAAAAAACAAGATTCTTTTTTCCTTAGTTTATTTGATCAAACAAAAAAGCAACCTTGGGATTGCTGAATGACAGACAAATCACAGACAAAAAAATATAATAAATATAGAAAGCAACGGAGCCATCATAGTATTTTTGAATTCCTCCGAAAAGAAGGGTGGTAAGTTGATCATTTACCGATCGGGGTCTGATCGATCCTATTTTTTTGAAGGTAAGGGTCAATTTTATTGTAGAGCCGTATGCAATGCATAATGCCCGTACGGTTGTTCGATTCTATCTTTTTTCTTGTTATTCTTTTATCTTTCTTTTATCTTCCCCTCATCATGCGAAATAGAGAAACCTTTTTTATCTTATATCATCAGGGTAATGATCCATCAACCCGCTGGTTCTTTTTCTGAAGTAGCAACGGGAGAATTCATCCTGGAAGTGGGAGAACTGCTGAAACTACGTGAAACCCTGACAAGGGTTTATGTACAAAGAACGGGGAAACCCTTCTGGGTTGTATCCGAAGACATGGAAAGAGATATTTTTATGTCAGCAACAGAGGCCCAAGCTTATGGAATTGTTGATCTTGTAGCGGTTGAATGACAATAAATAGCCTGAATTTCGCGTCAATTCGTGATTTAAAATGAACCCTGCCGCGTTTAATATTCTATGACTTTTATTCATTTACTATCTATTGATTGATGATTCTATTGATCTATCGATTCTATTCTATTGAATAAAAGTCATTCATAATCATACGGTTAGGATCGATCTAAACCAGCCCATTATGTATATGATTCAACATGCCAACGATTAAACAACTTATTAGAAATACAAGACAGCCAATCAGAAATGTCACAAAATCCCCCGCGCTTCGGGGATGCCCTCAGCGTCGAGGAACATGTACTAGGGTGTATGTGCGACTCGTTCAGATCATAAACTAGAACAAAGGAAAGAGAACAATGTTCGAATATCAATGATCAAATAGGATAGAACGGAAAAACAAACTACATTTACTATCTAAAAATAAGAAAATGGGGTCATATCCCTTTTATTGTGTATGAAATTTATGGTTTCTATTGGTGTAAAACCACTCACCTCAATTCAAGATGAGAAGTAATTCTCCATTGGTAGCAAATGGTTATCCATTAAGCGGAGGAAATCTTAGTAACATAGACCCCTCTTGCAAGAACGGACTAACAGGGTCAGCTACCCAGCCAACTTTCATAATTAAATACCGTTACTGTATAGGTAGAGCTCGTTGTGAAAGACCTATTACTGGATAATTCATGGGTAGAGCCGAAGAATGTGAACTATACAAGTTAGCAATAACATTGATTAAATGAAGTAAGGGCTCCGGTGTATAGAGAAGACCTCACCGTTTAAGAAGTAACCATAGAAACGATGGAATCCACTATTTAGTTATCATTGCTATTTTTTTTAACCTAGTATAGTACAATTTCGTATTTCGAGGTGAAATGCCTATAAAAAAATAAAAAATCGTGGTTGGGAAGGTTATAGTAGCGAAAGCCATTGGAATTTTTAGTTTATACATTGGAAAAATCCGTTTTGTTATTAATATACTAGGAAAGGGGCAAAAGAATAACTGAAAGAAAGGAAATCTATTAGTTATTCGTTAAAGTTTCATTTATTCAATGACCAGAATTAGACGGGGATATATCGCTCGGAGACGTAGAACAAAAATTCGTTTATTTGCATCAAGCTTTCGGGGGGCTCATTCAAGACTTACTCGAACTATTACTCAACAAAAAATAAGAGCTTTGGTTTCGGCTCATCGGGATAGGGATAGGCAAAAAATAAACTTTCGTCGTTTGTGGATCACTCGAATAAATGCAGCAATTCGTGAAAGGGGGGTATGCTATAGTTATAGTAGATTAATAAATGATCTGTACAAGAGACAGTTGCTTCTTAATCGTAAAATACTTGCACAAATAGCTATATCAAATAGGAATTGTCTTTATATGATTTCCAATGAGATCATAAAAGAAGTAGGTTGGAAAGAATCCACCGGTTAAACGGAGTTGCCCGGAGAATGAACTCCGGGAAGATCGAATAAAAATGAATAGAATTAGAATATGATAAAATATCAGAAAGTAGTCAAAATAAATATGAATCAACACGTTCAATAAAAAATTTTATTCTTCCCAGATTATTCTTTTTTTTTTTCTTACGACACGAGACTTCAATCCGGATTCTTGGATTTTTCCAACAAAAAAGAAATCCGCGTTTGAGTTCGGATGGGCATTTGAATTCAAGTGAAGAAAGAGTAAACCTATCTTTTTCTGGCTCTAAGACTGGGAGTTCTGGTGGTCGACTCGGTTCTTTCAAATTGTTTCTCATTATTAAGAAAAGGTAACAAAGATAAAATACGAGCTTGTTTTATAGCAATAGTAATTAATCGTTGTTGTTTCAAGGTCAATCTATTCACTCGTCTAGATAATATTTTTCCCTGTTCACTAATAAATCGACTAATTAAACTCATGTTTTTATAATCAATTCGATCCCCCGATTGGATCGGGGGCAAACGCCTACGAAAAGATCGCTTGGATTTAAGAAAAGTTCGCTTAGATTTTTCCATGGTTTGGTTAGTTTATTTCTTATCCCTAAAATCCTATTTCAACCGTATCTTTTATTAGAATAAATAAATAGGATTTGGTTTGTTTATAATTATCTTTAACTATGTTAAATATGTTATATATATAATGTCATTTTTGCCCTTTCCTTGTAAGAAAGATAAGGGCGCCGGTGCTCGGTTCGTTCGATCTATTTCTTTATCTCCCCATGAATCGTATGTTTGTTACAATATGGACAGAATTTTAGCAACTCCAATCGATTAGGCGTATTGTGCCGGTTCTTTTGAGTAATATATCTGGAAATCCCCGTTGATTCCTTATTAACACCGTTTCGAACACAAGCGGTACATTCCAAAAGAACCGGTATTCGCACATCTTTACCCTTAGCCATGAACCTCCTTTGGATTTTTCATTTACTCAACTCTTCCTTTTTCAATTCGAAACGAAAAAGAAGAAAGGAAGGAAAAAATTTGTAACTAGCTATCCTCTTATGCAAGATTTCATTACAATCAATATAGGAAATACGATAGAAAGATTTCTAAACTATATTTCAACAGTACAGTATACAGTATTTCATATAATTATCGTCTAGAATACGCTTTCCCTAGAACCAGAGTTTGTATTCGACTTCCATAGAAATTTAATACATAGAAATTCATATTAATTTAATTCCAACCTGAACCCGACTCTCACAGCTGTTGAATATAATATTCTTTCTCTTTCCTCCCTTTTTCTAGGGAAAAAAGAGAAAAGAAGGGGCTTTATTTAATTGTATCTCTAATCTTCTTTATTCCTTCCCACGTCAATAACTAGAATGAAAAAAAGGGGAACGTCAACGCATCCGGGAAAAAACGATTAATCTCTATCAATAAACCTGCCAAAGAACCGAACCATAGAGTACTTAGTACCGGTGCCACGGAAAGATATGTTTTTAGATCTCGCATTGAAAAACCTCCTTTTATAGTAATACATACATAAGATAATACATATTGAAATGTACAATCATCCAGTAAATAAGATTTCCTTTTTGTTAAATACAGAAAAAACGTCCTTTTCTTCCCCACTATTCCCCAAAAAGACTCGTTTATTTTTCCTAGGGGTTCCAGAAGTATTTTACTATTATTATATGTTAAATGAGACCAAAAAGGCGAAATGGACATAAAAATTCTAGATTTTAATAGAGGCAATAACGATGTGGAAAACAAGACAGGAATTCTCTACAATGACACTGTAGACCAATGGAAGGGATGTAGCGCAGCTTGGTAGCGCGTTTGTTTTGGGTACAAAATGTCACGGGTTCAAATCCTGTCATCCCTACCTATTACTGCTCCTTTGAGCAGTAACGAGGGATTTTTTGAGATCAATTCACGTTGGACATATCATATAGAATCTTTTATTCTTATGATGATACTATATGTGTATGCATACAAGATGTATTGGGGCCAATCCTTTTCTTTACAGTCTTTTCTTTTATGAGAAGAAAGCGCTCTTAGTTCAGTTCGGTAGAACGTGGGTCTCCAAAACCCGATGTCGTAGGTTCAAATCCTACAGAGCGTGATTTGTATCTTCTTCGATGGAATTTGACTGAAACACTAACTGGAACAGCAATCTTTATTTGACCTCCTAGATATTAAAGAAAGGAGGAGGTCAATCAAAAAAAGAGATATTAATTAATCAAAGGTCTAACTGATCGCCACGCCTGTATTGTAAATAGGCAGTTACAAATAATCCAGCCAAAGTAATAGGAATTAGACCTAACACAATTCCAAATAGAAAAACTTCAATCATTTCAATTTGTTTGAAAGGAGAAAAAAGAGGTAATATCTATACCTAAATATTAATCCGAATTACCATGAATCTCAATGACCAAGAATTGGCAATTAACGGGGTAAAAATACACAGAAGTTCGCAGAAAGATTTTGTGCAATTAATTTCAAATAAGTCGTATCTTGCTCAGACCAATAAATAGAGCTGAGGTTATAGTTAAAGCCGTTAGTAGAAAACCGAAATAACTAGTTATGGTAGGCATCAAGGAGCTA